CATGTTCCTTCTATTTCTCCAAGTAAAGTCCTTCGCATGGCGATAGCTATTGTATCGGCTTGCCCTTTCATAAGTGGGGACAGAACGAAACGACCATAATAAAGACGCTTACTGTCTACTCTTGATTCAACACATTTCCACTGTAGTGTTCGAGTGGATCCTGTTACTTCCTCTCGAACCATACTAATATTCTTAATTTGATCTGATCATTGAATCATTTATTTCTCTTGAAATATTTTTCATTCTTATTTCTACACACGTCTTTTTTTAGGAGGTCGACATCCATTATGTGGCATAGGTGTTACGTCACGTACAAAACTTAATAATATGCCACTTCTACGAATGGCTCGTAATGCTGCATCTCTTCCGAGACCAGGACCTTTTATCATAATTTCGGCTCGTTGCATACCTTGATCCACTACAGTACGAATAGCATTTACAGCAGCGGCTTGAGCTGCATAGGGCGTCCCTCTTCTTGTGCCTTTGAATCCAGAAGTCCCCGCGGAGGACCAAGAAACCACTCGGCCTCGTACATCTGTAACAGTTACAATAGTATTGTTGAAACTCGCTTGAACATGAATAACCCCTTTTGGTATTCTTCGTCCCTTTTTACGTGAACCAATACGTCCATTCCTACGTGAACCCATTTTTTGTATAAGTTTTGCCATATTTTATCATCTCATAAATATGAATCAGAAATATACAGAAAGATACGGAAATATCCATTTTATGTTAAAACAAATCCTTTATTTTTACAGGAACCCTCTTTTAGAAAGTTTTTTTTTAGAAAGATTATCCTTGTCTTTGTTTATGTCTCGGATTGGAACAAATCACTATAATTCGTCCGCGCCTACGGATCAGTCGACATTTTTCACAAATTTTACGAACGGAAGCTCTTATTTTCATATATCTCATCTCACTCCTTATCTTAATTTCTAATCTATTCTTTGGAAGAAAATAAGTCTCTTGTATTTTTGAACTTTGAATTGTAATTGTATCCCTATGAAAGGAATGTTTTCAAAAATAATCTAATCGTTCGAATCTTTGCTGCGAAGTCTATAAATTATACGTCCCCTGGTTGAATCATACCGACTTATTTCGATTTTGACTCTATCTCCCGGTAATATCCGTATAAAACTGCGCCGGATCCTACCTGAAATATAACCTAGAATTAGATCTTCATTATCTAAACGGACCCGGAACATACCGTTGGGAAGTGATTCAGTAATTAAACCTTCATGAATCCATTTTTGTTCTTTCATTCCAGGCAACCCCCTTGAAGTATCAACTAATGGAGGAAAAGTGAGTTCTATAACTTTTCCTTTCTATTTCACAAACAAATAGGAAGTTAGAGATAAAATTAGGATACCAGAGTAAGATCACCATATATAACACAAAATTTCTCCTCCAATTCTTTCTAGTCGAGCTTCTCGATCTGTCATTATGCCTTGAGAAGTAGAAAGAATTACAATCCCCATTCCACCTAAAATCTTAGGAATTTGTTGATAGTTGGAATAGATTCGTAGACCAGGTCGACTGATACGTTTTAAAATGGTTCTATATACTCCTTTCCTAGTTCTTCTATGTCGCAAGGTTAAAACTAAGAAATATTTCTTACTTTCCTGATGTTTTCGAACATTTTCAATAAAACCTTCTTGTAGGAGTATTTTAACAATGTTTTCGGTCATATTAGTAGATGCTATTCTAACTGTTCCGTTTTTACCCATGTCGGCATTTCTTATAGAAGTTATTATATCAGCAATAGTGTCTCTACCCATGACGAATTTAAATTATTCTTGCTTCCTAATTTTGATATAATCAACATGTTTTTTGCTTGAATTATTCCATTTTTCAAAGTATATACGTGAGACACAATCTACTAAATTTGATCCATTTCGGATATCCTACTATAACTATATCATAATCATAGTTTTATCTACTAGTATTTATAATACCTCGGGAGCTAATGAAATTATTTTAGTAAAATTTAACTGTCTCAATTCCCGAGCAACCGCACCAAAAACTCGAGTTCCTTTTGGATTTCCTTCTTGATCAATGACAACCGCTGCATTGTCATCATATCGTATTATCATACCGTTATCACGTTTGAGTTCTTTACGTGTACGTACAATTACAGCTCTAATTATTTCTGATCTTTCTAGAGACATATTCGGCACTGCTTCTTTGATTACAGCAACAATAACGTCACCAATATGAGCATATCGGTGATTGCCAGCCCCTATGATTCGAATACACATCAATTCTCGAGCTCCGCTATTATCCGCTACATTTAAAAGAGTCTGAGGTTGAATCATATCATTTTTATTTGAATCCGTTATTTCAATGCAAAGAATGAGGAAAAAAAAGAAATAGTGTTTGTCTAGAAACCAGAAAAAAGCAATCCGTGGTTATTTTTTCATCCTTAATACCTCTTTTGTTTAGTTCTACACCTCTATCCTGAAATAACAAATTGAGTTCGTATAGGCATTTTGCATGCAGC